ATTCGTACGCTGTTGAATAGAAATAAGGAATCCCAATCTTTGATAATTTTGTCATCATCTAATTGTTTTTACATGGGTCCATTCAAGGATGTAAAAGATCACAATGGAATAAAACAATCAATTAAAAAGGATCCTCTAATTCCAATTAGGAATTTGTTGGGCCCTTTAGGAACAGCCCTTCAAATTGCGAATTTTTATCCATCATTTGACCCCTTAATAACAATAACTCATAATCAGACCTCAGTAGCGGAATATTTACAACTTGAAAATTTAAAACAGACTTTTCAAGTACTTAAATATTATTTAATGGATGAAAATAGGAGAATTTATAATCTCGATTCACGCAGAAGCATCGTTTTGAATCCATTTAATTTGAATTGGTACTTTCCCCATGATAATTATTGTGATGAAACGTCCACAAAAATGAGTCTTGGGCAGTTTATTTCTGAACATGTATGTATAGCCAAAAACGGACCGCACTTAAAATCAGGTCAAGTTTTAATTGTTCAAGTTGACTCTGTAGTAATAAGATCGGCTAAGACTTTTTTGGCGACTCCGGGAGCAACTGTTCATGGGCATTATGGAGAAATCATTTACGAAGGAGATACATTAGTTACATTTCTATATGAAAAATCGAGATCTGGTGATATAACGCAGGGTCTTCCAAAGGTAGAACAAGTATTAGAAGTGCGTTCGATTGATTCAATATCGATGAGCCTAGAAAAGAGAGTTGAGGGTTGGAACAAACGTATAACAAGAATTCTTGGAATTCCTTGGAGCTTCTTGATTGGTGCTGAGTTAACTATAGTGCAAAGTCGTATCTCTTTAGTTAATAAGATCCAAAAGGTTTATCGATCCCAGGGGGTACAGATCCATAATAGGCATATAGAAATTATTGTGCGTCAAATAACATCAAAAGTGTTGATTTCGGAAGATGGAATGTCTAATGTTTTTTTACCCGGGGAACTGATTGGATTGTTGCGAGCGGAACGAACGGGACGCGCTTTAGAAGAAGGGATCCATTATCGAGCCGTTTTATTGGGAATAACGAGAGCATCTCTGAATACTCAAAGTTTTATATCCGAAGCAAGTTTTCAAGAAACTGCTCGAGTTTTAGCCAAAGCCGCTCTCCGGGGTCGTATCGATTGGTTGAAAGGCTTGAAAGAGAACGTTGTTCTAGGGGGTATGATACCTGCGGGTACCGGATTTAAAGGATTAGTGCACCGTTCAAGGCAGCACAGCAACAGTCTTTTGGAAACAAAAAAAAAGAAATTATTCGGGGGGGAAATGAGAAATATTTTCTTCCACCACAGAGAATTATTTGACTCTTGCATTTCAAAGAAGGTACATGATACATCAGAACGCTCTTTTATATAGGATTTAATGATTCTTAATTTTAATGATTGTTAAGATAAAATAAAATAAGACTCACGGATTTATCCTCTTCATTATTTGTTTTTATTGTAGACATTTGATTTATTAATAGTAATAAAGGGAATAACGAATAGAAAGTAATAGCTTGGCTCGTGCATAAACGACCAATCCTCCGGTAGAAGAGAAGGTTCCATCGGAACAATTTTTTATTTCAACTCGTCTCTTTTTTTTTTTAAAGAGAGGAAGTGTGAGGAGAAATGGCAAGAAGATATTGGAACATAAATTTGGAAGAGATGTTGGAAGCAGGAGTTCATTTCGGTCATGGTACTAGGAAATGGAATCCTAGAATGGCGCCTTATATCTCTGCAAAGCGTAAAGGTATTCATATTATAAATCTGACAAGAACTGCTCGTTTTTTATCAGAAGCTTGTGATTTGGTTTTTGATGCAGCAAGTAGGGGAAAACAATTTTTAATTGTTGGTACAAAAAATAAAGCAGCCGATTCAGTGGTGCGAGCTGCTATAAGGGCTCGGTGTCATTATGTTAATAAAAAATGGCTCGGTGGTATGTTAACAAATTGGTCCAATACACAAACGAGGCTTCATAAGTTCAGGGACTTGAGAACGGAACAAAAGACAGGGAGACTCAATCGTCTTCCGAAAAGAGATGCAGCTATGTTGAAGAGACAATTATCTCGCTTGCAAACATATCTGGGCGGGATTCAATATATGACGAGATTGCCTGATATTGTAATCATCGTTGATCAGCAAGAAGAATATACTGCCCTTCGAGAATGTATCACTTTGGGAATTCCAACAATTTGTTTAATCGATACAAATTGTGATCCTGATCTTGCAGATCTTTCGATTCCAGCAAACGATGATGCTATAGCTTCAATTCGATTAATTCTTAACAAATTAGTATTCGCAATTTGTGAGGGTCGTTCTAGCTATATACGAAATCCTTGATTAATAATTAATAATAAGCTAAATAAATTTTTGGAACTCCATAGATTCATGGGGTCGGTTACTATTTCTGAATCGTACAAAAGAGATAAAAATGTGGATATTCTGTGATTCGTTTTTTGATATAATACCAAATATATAATTCGAAATATATAATTCGAGTAGGAAAGTCCAAAAAGAAAGAGTTGAATCAAAATAATTCCTTTTTTAATTTTAAGTCAAGCTCTATTTCTGTCAGAGAGTAATATGAATATTATATCATGTTCTATCAACACACTAAATGGATTATACGATATCTCTGGTGTGGAAGTCGGCCAACATTTATATTGGCAAATCGGAGGTTTCCAAGTCCATGCCCAAGTCCTTATTACTTCTTGGGTTGTAATTGCTATCTTATTAGGTTCCGCCGTTATCGCAGTTCGGAATCCACAAACCATTCCAACCGACGGTCAAAATTTCTTCGAATATGTTCTTGAATTCATTCGAGACGTGAGCAAAACTCAGATTGGAGAAGAATATGGTCCGTGGGTTCCCTTTATTGGAACTCTGTTTCTCTTTATTTTTGTTTCGAACTGGTCAGGTGCTCTTTTACCTTGGAAAATCATAGAATTACCGCATGGGGAGTTAGCCGCACCCACGAATGATATAAATACTACCGTTGCTTTAGCTTTACTCACGTCAGTAGCATATTTCTATGCGGGTCTTTCCAAAAAAGGATTGGGGTATTTCAGTAAATACATTCAACCAACTCCAATTCTTTTACCTATCAACATTTTAGAAGATTTCACAAAACCCTTATCGCTTAGTTTTCGACTTTTTGGGAATATATTAGCCGATGAATTAGTTGTTGTTGTTCTTGTTTCTTTAGTACCTTTAGTAGTTCCTATACCTGTCATGTTCCTTGGATTATTTACAAGTGGGATTCAAGCTCTTATTTTTGCAACTTTAGCTGCGTCTTATATAGGCGAATCCATGGAGGGGCATCATTGACTAGTTTGTTTTTGAAAAAGTACAAGTATCATCTTTTTTTTTAGCTTAGCGAAACGCAATGTATGTGCAACTCTAGATAATCCACTTAGGGGATAGAACTAGACAAGTCTTAGGTAATGAATTGGAATAAAAAAAAAGAAAGAGATCGAACAGATCTTTTTCTTAAAATTCCAAGTTCACCATTTCTTTATTTTATTTATATCATAGTATGATTGTATCACTAACTATTTCTTTATTTTATTTTGCTGTGAGGAACTTATCATGAATAATCCACTGATTTCTGCCGCTTCCGTTATTGCTGCTGGGTTGGCTATTGGACTTGCTTCTATCGGACCTGGAGTTGGTCAAGGTACTGCTGCGGGCCGCGCTCTAGAAAGTATCGCGAGACAACCCCAGGCGGATGGAAAACTACGAGGTGTTTTATTGCTTAGTTTGGCTTTTATGGAAGCTTTAACAATTTATGGGCTGGTTATCGCATTGGTACTTTTATTTGCGAATCCTTTTGTTTAATCCTATAAATAGGAGATTGTTTTCTTAATTTTTTCTTAGGATTCGGGCTTACTCCTTTCTTTTTTTACGCCGTTGTTGGGATAATAACCTAAAGGGAAGGATTAATTTGAGGATGAGGAATTAGCCCATTGACTCGTTTTCTTCCTTCCCTTTCTTAGTCCAAGGGACCCTCTTTTTAAGGAATGTTGCAGCAAATGGGGTCTTTCGCTATTGATTGATCCCTAATTCTTTGAATTCTAATAAGTATCATTATTATTGGGAATTTGAAATTGAAAAAAAAAATACATTTCTATCTAGATAGAAATGTATTTTTTACTCTCATAGGTAAAGTCAAATTTTTTATTATAAAAAAAGATTTCTAATATTTTTTAGAAATCCAATTTAAGAAAAAACTTTATAATAAAAAATTTAAATAAATAATAAATAAATAAAAAAATCGGAAATCTAGAGAATTTAGAATTAGAAAACTATAAAAAAAATATATATATATAAAATGGAATATATAGAATAATAGAATTAATAGAATCAATGGAAAAGGGGTGAAAATGATACAAAAAAAAGAAAAAAGTTCGTTTTTTTAAAATAGGAGATCATATGAAAAATGTAACCGATTCTTTCCTTTCTTTGGTTCACTGGCCCCCCGCCGGGAGTTTCGGGTTTAATACCGATATTTTTGCAACAAATCTAATAAATCTAAGTGTAGTACTTGGTGTATTGATCTTTTTTGGAAAGGGGGTCTTAAGTGATTTATTAGATAATCGAAAAAAGGGGATCCTGGATACTATTCGAAATTCAGAAGAACTACGCGAGGGAGCCATTGAGCAACTCGAAAAAGCCCGAGCTCGCTTACAGAAAGTGGAAACGGAGGCGGATCAGTATCGAACGAATGGGTACTCTGAGATAGAACAAAAAAAAGAAAATTTGATTAATTCAACTTATAAGATTTTGGAACAATTAGAAAAGAACAAAAACGAAACCATTCAGTTTGAACAACAAAGAGCGATTAATCAAGTCCGACAACAGGTTTTCCAACAAGCTTTACAACGAGCTCTAGGAGCTCTGAATAGTTGTTTGGACACCGAGTTACATTTACGTACCATTAGCGCTAATATTGGCTTGTTTGGGGTGATGAAAGAAATAATTGATTAGTCCTTTTTTTAC